AGAAGAGGTAATACAAAAGTGTGTAAACTATAAAAACGGGTCAAAGTAGATTGACCCACACTAGCACTTCCACGCAATAACTCTACTAAAGGTGATCCTATTACGGGAATAGCTTCAGGTACGCCTGTCACGATTTTTACTGCCCAATAACCGATTTGGTCCCGGGGTAAGGAATAACCAGTTACACCAAACGATGCAGTCAATACAGCCAGAACCACACCCGTAACCCAAGTCAATTCGCGAGGTTTTTTAAATCCGCCCGTGAGATACACACGAAATACGTGTAGGATCATCATTAGGACCATCATACTTGCTGACCATCGATGAACTGATCGGATTAACCAACCAAAGTTGGCTTCAGTCATTATGTATTGAACAGAGGCAAAAGCCTCCGTAACGGTCGGACGATAGTAAAAAGTCATAGCAAAACCCGTAGCTACTTGTACTAAAAAACAAGTAAGTGTGATCCCTCCTAGACAATAAAATATATTGACATGAGGAGGAACATATTTACTAGTTATATCATCTGCAATCGCCTGAATCTCGAGACGCTCCTCGAACCAATCATATACTTTATTGAGATAGGTAAACCAAGGGGACTCCCCCTCTGAGAACCGTATATGAGAATTTCATCTCGTACGGCTCAAGCAGAAACACCCAAATACTGATTACAATGGATATGTAATAGAAAATTTGAAATTTCTTATTTATCCACTTGATTCAATCGTCTCTGAAGATACGAAGGAACCAAAATCCGAACTCTCTTCTTTGTTGTGATGAGAATGCCAAAATATCAAGTTAGCTCATCTGTCATCTGTCTTTATCTTTATGTTGATCGTTACAGGCCTCTTGAATCTTCTATTCCCCTATTTATTTGTTATTTGATTTGTTGTTTTTGTTTGTGCGTAATGCAGATTGACTATTGTTTACTATTTTTTTTTTTGATAGGAATTCTCTTGTTGAGACCCTATGAATCGATTGAAACCTCAGATTCATACTAGAACCACGATGATTCAATAAAACCCAAAAACTAAGACCAAGGGTTCTATGAGTAAGAACTATTTGATCATCACTTATTCATAGATGTAATGACTAAAAATCCAGAGAAAGATTTGTCCTTCGGTCAAAATAAGCATGATTCTAAAGGAAGAAAAATCGTTCAATTTATCACTCTTTGTTTGAAAATTTTTTGAAGTCCAGTCACGAGGTCTGAATAGTAGGTATGAATCATAGTTCAAATATTTCTTGATCTATTCCATATATTCCGTGCTCCAGATACTAGGATGAATATCCGACGAGGCAGAACCATCTCTGTCGAGATGACAGACCCATTCTCTGTACTATCAATAGGATCAATTATAACAAGTCGCACACTCATATTCCGGAAATACCGAAACAACGGAATTCCACGGTCAAACTACCAGAATGGACTATAAATCTGAGTCCTAAGTGATTCATTTTTGATTGAAAAGCTAGGGCTTCTGGTTCTTATGGACCTAATTCATTGAAATTCCATCCAGTAAAACGGAAGAATTATAAATCTCTAAAATAATAGATAGGAATATCGCAAATAGAGCCATTGCGACACCCATAAATGGGGTAGTTCCCCATCCAGGAGCCACTTTACCATATTCTGAATTCAATGGTTTCAATAAATCCCCTGTAATAGTTCGTCTTGGCCCAGATCTAGCACTACCCTCAACGGTTTGTGTAGCCATAAATACTATTGCATTGGTTGAGATCTGTTGACTTTGTATACTATTCCGTTGTAAATAAACGATCTTATCGTAGCATAGATCCATCGTGGTCTTGAAATTCTCTAATAATGGAAACAGCAACCTTAGTCGCCATCTCCATATCTGGTTCACTTGTAAGCTTTACAGGGTACGCCTTATATACCGCTTTTGGGCAACCCTCTCAACAACTAAGAGATCCATTCGAGGAACACGGAGACTAATTGAAGTAATGAGTCCCCCATATGGGGGACTCATTACTTCAATTAAGATAATGAAAAATCATTTCGTCTTTTTAGTCGGGACCTTAGGCGGTTCTCGAAAAAATATAGCGAAAAAGATTATCCCTAAAGTCGAGACTAAGAGGAATGTATAAACCAATGCTTCCATAGATTCGATCGTTGTTTACAATTATAGCTTCCACACCTGTTCATTTAGGATTATTTCCCAGATAAAGAAAGGACAAGAGCAAAGAAAGGCGATGATTCAAATCAATATTTCTACGGTACCTTATGTCAAATCAAAAAAATCAAATATAGAGGCGAAAGATACCGGAGCAATGTTGTATCAGACTACCTGTCTCCTTGTAGTTGGATCTCCAAGTTTTTGGAATGTTCCAAATTCCACTTGAGCATCCAAATCTGGGTCAATCCCAGCAAAAACATCTCTGAACAAGGTTCGAGCGCCATGCCAAATGTGTCCGAAAAAGAAGAGCAAAGCAAACGTAGCATGTCCAAAAGTGAACCAACCCCTTGGACTGCTCCGAAAAACACCATCGGATTTCAAAGTAGCACGATCTAATTCAAAAATTTCACCCAATTGGGCACGTCTAGCATATTTTTTCACAGTAGCAGGATCGCTATAGCTGACTCCATTGAGTTCGCCACCATAGAACTCAACAGTTACACCCACTTGTTCGACACTATACTTCGATTCTGCCCTTCTAAAAGGAACATCGGCTCTCACAATTCCGTCTCCGTCCACCAAAACTACTGGAAATGTTTCAAAAAAAGTAGGCATACGGCGTACAAAAAGTTCATGTCCTTCTTTATCTCTAAAGATAGGGTGTCCTAACCATCCAACAGCTATCCCATCCCCGTTGTCCATTGAGCCTGCCCGGAATAATCCACCTTTCGCCGGATTATTACCGATGTAATCATAAAAAGCTAATTTTTCGGGAATTTTAGACCAAGCTTCCGATAAACTCAGATTTTCGGCTAGACTGGCGCCAACTCTTCGATATATTTCTTGCTGGAAGTATCCCTGATCCCACTGATAACGAGTGGGACCAAATAATTCGATCGGGGTAGTTGCTGAACCATACCACATAGTTCCAGCAACAACGAAAGCTGCAAAAAAGACAGCAGCGATACTACTGGAAAGGACAGTTTCAATATTGCCCATACGTAATCCTTTGTATAGACGTTGGGGTGGGCGGACACTAAGATGGAATAGACCTGCTAATATACCCAATGTACCTGCTGCAATATGATGAGAGGCTATTCCTCCCGGAACAAAGGGATCAAAACCTTCCGCACCCCACGCTGGATTTACAGATTGTACTTTTCCGGTTAGGCCATAAGGATCGGATACCCATATTCCAGGACCATACAAGCCTGTTACATGAAATGCGCCAAACCCAAAGCAAGCCACCCCTGAGAGAAATAAATGAATTCCAAAAATCTTGGGCAAATCCAAAGAGGGTTTTCCCGTACGTTCATCACAGAATATTTCTAGGTCCCAATACACCCAATGCCAGATAGCTGCTAAGAAGCACAAGCCAGAAAACACAATATGTGCCCCGGCCACACCTTCGTAACTCCAAATACCCGGATTCGTTATAGTTCCTCCTGTAATACTCCAACCGCCCCATGAATTGTTTATTCCTAAACGAGTCATGAAGGGTATAACGAACATACCCTGTCTCCACATTGGATCAAGAACGGGGTCAGAAGGATCAAAAACTGCTAATTCGTATAGAGCCATCGAACCGGCCCAACCGGAAACTAGAGCTGTATGCATTATATGGACAGAAAGCAGCCGACCGGGATCATTCAATACGACGGTATGAACACGATACCAAGGCAAACCCATGGAAATACCCCTTTCTCAAAGAAAAAATAGATACTATGTAACTTTATCACATTGGAAATAACTATAACTATGCTATGGACCTCACCTTTTCATTGGATTATCTCGAAACAAGGGTTAATATTTATTCTGTTCCGTTAGTAATAATTGAACAATTCTGTTCGTAGGAACAAAGAGAAGCAGATCTATTCTATACCCAATAAGTACCAATACGCAATGGGGGGATTAATCCTATTTTTTGTGAGCGAATGTATAGATACTTGTTTCTCATTCGAACGATCCGTTTGTAAGAATTTTCCTTTATTCCGTCTTCCTCTATGAATCTTCCAATCTATCGATAAAATACGATAAACGACAATATTATGAAGACAATAAACCATTGTTTGTTACGTTTCCACATCAAAGTGAAATAGAATACTTCATTTTTCTTTCATTTAATGCCCATTGGTGTTCCAAAAGTACCTTTTCGGAGTCCTGGAGAGGAAGATGCAGTTTGGGTTGACGTATAGTGTGACTTGTCAGACATATTGGGTCATATGGGATTTCCCCGTTCTCTCCCCCGATCGAGATATCCTCTGTTTCGCCCAAGAAAGATTGATTGAACCATCAATAATTCGAAGCGTGAAGTGCAATTCGATCAATTTATTTGGTTGGAGGATCAATATTCTCAATTAAAAGAATTTATGGTTGGCTTGGACCAATAAAATGAAGTATACAGGCTCCGTTCAGAAAATACCAAGGTAATCCATGTATGATTACCACCCTATCAGAAATGATTCCTTTATACCATATGAGTGATCCCAAATTGCCAATTAATGGAATAATATGATGAATACATCGAATATTTTGTGGAAGGCATGAAAATGAAACAAATTGAAAAAAAAAAAAAAGAAGTCATAGCAAAAAGAAGTGGTACTGGGATCATTTGTCCTATATGTGCAAATCGAATTCGGGCAGATCTTTACCCGGAGTAGAGCATAAACCTAAAAGAGTGGAAGAGGCCCATTCGGGAACAAGAAAATTACATCGTGATTTAGATCTCGATGAAACAATACATCAATCAATGAGGGGTTAGCTCGATAAGTTCAGTGAATTCTTTTTTGATTTTATAGGGAAGCAAGTCAAAACTCATGTTTCTTAAAAAATGGAAGAAAAAGAAAGCCCGCTACGAAAAAAGAAATAGGGCTGGAATCGACAATTTCTTTTTTTTTTTTCTCAATTTTGATTTTTTGAACCGTATGCACCCAAAGGTGCGTGTACGGTTCCTAAGGAATAGAATTTTGTCCTAATCAACCGACTTCATCGAGAAAGATTACTTTTTTTAGGCCAAGAGGTTGATAGCGAGATCTCGAATCAACTTGTTGGTCTCATGGTATATCTCAGTATAGAGGATGATACCAGGGATCTGTATTTGTTTATAAATTCTCCCGGCGGATGGGTAATCCCAGGAATAGCTATTTATGATACTATGCAATTTGTGCCACCAGATGTGCATACAATATGCATGGGATTAGCCGCTTCAATGGGATCTTTCATCCTGGTTGGAGGAGAAATTACCAAACGTCTAGCATTCCCTCACGCTTGGCGCCAATGAGTTTTTTTATTTGAGAGAAAAAAAGACTATGCCTTCGTCATATGGAATATGAATAAAATAATAATAATATTAAGTAATAATAGCATGGCATTTCAAGTTCGATATGAGCAAACTATTATTATTTTTTCATAATATGAGATTATGTATCGAGATAGTAGTATGAAAGAAAGGTTATTTCCGACTTGATCTTATGTATCGGGGTCCATTTCAGCGTCACAAACCTTTTTGCTTCCACATCAGAAGTCTCTTTCCAATATTTATGTTATGAAAGAGTGTGAAAATAAAAAAAAAAAAAGATCATTTTTTACTTATTTTTATTTGATCGGATCAGAAAGAAACTTTGGGATTGCTGAATCACAGACGAGATAAATATATAAAGCAACGGAACCATCATAGTATTTTTTGATTACTCCGAAAGGAAGGATGGTAAATGGATCATTCAACGATCTGGGTCTGATAGATTCGACTTGTCTCTTTCTTCGATGAAAAAAGAGAAAAAAAATTCCATTACAGAGCCGTATGCACAAAAGATGCCCGTACGGTTGTTCAATTCTATCTTTTTCTCCCTGCTTGTTATTCTTTATCCCTTCCCTTCGCCCAATCATGCGAGATAGAGGAATCGTTCATTATGTTATATCATCAGGGTTATGATCCATCAACCTGCTAGTTCTTTTTATGAGGCACCCACAGGAGAATTTATCCTGGAAGCGGAAGAACTACTGAAACTCCGCGAAACCCTCACAAGGGTTTATGTACAAAGAACGGGCAATCCTTTATGGGTTGTATCCGAAGACATGGAAAGGGATGTTTTTATGTCAGCAACAGAAGCCCAAGATTATGGCATTGTTGATCTTGTAGCGATCGAAAATACCGGGGATTTCGCATAAATCTTTGATTCCATTTCGAATCATAATTTGAATGAACCCTTATTTGATCTTTTATCTTCTTACCTGGGTAAAATATGAAATGGAAGTAATTCATAATCATCCGGTTAGGATCGATCTAAACCAGCCCATTTTGTATATGATTCAGCATGCCAACTATTAAACAACTTATTAGAAACACAAGACAGCCAATCAGAAATGTCACGAAATCCCCCGCTCTTCGAGGATGTCCTCAGCGTCGAGGAACATGTACTAGGGTGTATGTGCGACTCGTTCAGGTCATGAGCTAGAACAAATGAGACGATTTTTACAGTATCAATGACTCGTACCAATGAATAGAATGGAAGAACTCCATTCACTATCGAAAAATAAAGATCTCTCGTATACCTCTATTTGTATGGAATTTATGGTTTCCATTGGTGCAAATCCAATCACCTCGATTTGAGATGAAAAGCAATTCCCATTGGTAGCAAATGGTTATCCATTAAGCGGGGGAATGATATTTAAGAAGCAGAAAGATTATGCTCCTACTCTTGCAAGAACGGACTAACAGGGTCAGCTACCTATTCAACCTTCATAATTAAATGCCGTCACTGTATGGATAGATCCCATTGAAAAAAGACCTATTACTCGATAATTCATCGGTAGAGCCAAAGAGCGTGAACTGTACAAGTTACCAATAACATTGATTAAATGAGGAAAGGGGCTCCGGTGTATAGAGAGGACCTCGCCGTTTAAGAAGTAACCATAGAAACGATGGAAGCCACTATTTGTCCATTTACGATTTATTTTATACCTAATATCGGTACAATTTCTTTTTTTTTTTTGAGGTGAAATGCCTGGAAGAAATAAAAAAATCGTGGTTGGGAAGGTTATAGTAGCAAAAGCCATTGGAATTTGTATTTTCATTTTATACATCGGAAGAATCCGTTTTGTTATTAATAAACCAGGAAAGGGGAAAAGAATGACTGAAAGAAAAGAAATCAATTAGTTATTCATCAAAGTTTCTTTTGATTCAATGACCAGAGTTAGACGAAGATATATAGCTCGGAGACGTAGAACAAAAATTCGTTTATTTGCAGCAACCTTTCGAGGGGCTCATTCAAGACTTACTCGAACTACTACTCAACAGAAAATGAGAGCTTTGGTTTCCACTCATCGGGATAGAGGCAGGCGAAAGAGAAGTTTTCGTCGTTTGTGGATCACTCGGATAAATGCAGTAACTCGTGAGAATAGGGGATCCCATAGTTATAGTCGATTAATACTTGATCTGTACAAGAGGCAGTTGCTTCTTAATCGTAAAATACCTGCACAAATAGCCATATCAAATAGGAATTGTCTTGACACGATTTCCAATGCGATCATCAAATAAGGAGATTGGAAGGAATTCACTGGAATACTTTAAACGGAGTTCCCCGGAGAATGAACTCCGGGAGGGTATAGTAGAAATTCGTATGATAAGATAAGTAGTAGGAATGAACGAACACGTTTCAATAAAAAAAAAAAAAAAAGATTTATTCTTCCCCCATTCTTTTTTTTATTATTACATTACGGCGCGACAATCTCTCGGCTTTTTCGAACAAAACTTCAATCTGAGTTCGAATTAGAGTTTTGATTCGATTGAGAGGAATAGGCTTATTTATTTCTGGTTCTAGGACCAGTAGTTCTAGGGATCGACCCGGTTCTCTCAAACTGTTTCTCATTATTAAGAAAAGGTAACGAAGATAAAATACGAGCTTGTTTTATAGCAATAGTAATTAATCGTTGTTGTTTCAAGGTTAATCTATTCACTCGTCTAGATAATATTTTTCCTTGTTCACTAATAAATTGATTAATTAAACTCATGTTTCTATAATCAATTCGATCCCCTGATCCAATTGGGGGCAAACGCCTATGAAAAGATCGCTTGGATTTATGAAAGGGCCGCTTGGATTTATCCATGGTTTATTTCTTATTTCTAAAATCCTATTTCTTCATTCATCTCGGATCCGACCAAAATAGGACTGGGTTTGTATATATTATATATATATATGTAATTTCTTCCTCTTCCTTGGAAGAGTGGCACACGCGTTCCGTTCGATTTATTTCTTTATCTCCCCATGAATCGTATGTTTGTAACAATAAGGGCAGAATTTTTTCAAGTCCAATTGACTAGGTGTATTGTGTCGATTCTTTTGAGTAATATATCTGGAAATGCCCCGCGATTCTTTATTCAAACCATTTCGGACACAACTGGTACATTCCAAAATAACTACTACTCTGACATCTTTACCCTTAGCCATGAACCTCCTTTGGATTTTGAATTCACTCAATTCTTCTATTTTCGATTCGAACCGAAGCGAAGAAGAAAGGAATGAAAAATAAATAGACGAGAGGTTGCTAACTCGAAATCCAATTCAATTGTGAAAGATTTCGTTGCAATCAATAGAGTAATCAAATTATTAAGTAATACAAATATTTCTAACTATCAATTATTCCCAATCCTAGTATTTCATTTAGCATCTTGTATGATCTTGAACAGCCTGCCCTCGACCCACATTTCCATTTCTGTTCTCCCTATATTAACCCGAACCCGAGTTTCGATGAGATTCAATCCACTTTTATTCTTTACTCTTTCTTTCCTATCCTAAAGAACTGAAAAAAGGGGGGGGGGTTAGTCACAGAGAATTTATTGTATCTCTAATCTTCTTGATCCCTTCCCATGTCAATAACTAGAATGAAAAAAAGGGGAATGTCAACGCATCTGGGAATAAACGATTGATCTCTATCAATAGACCCGCCAAAGACCCGAACCATAGAGTAGTTAGCACAGGTGCCGTGGAGAGATATGTTTTTATATCTCGCATTGAAAATCCTCCTTCTTTTTCTTTAACTTTATTGACTTTATTGTATATTGTAATACATATATGATCAGATGCATATGTAGTTAAAGATCATTTGTACGGGGAATCTCTAACCAAAATGGATATATACAACGATCCGGTAGATGAAATCTACCTGTCCCTAAAACAGAAAAAGATGAACCCTCCTTCCTGAGCACTACTGATAAATATTCATTCCTTTATACGTTTATACGTTAGGTATGTATATAATTCTTTATGAGAATGAAACCAAAAAACCAAAAAGAAGAAATGGCAAAAGAAATTCTATTTAGATAGAGGAAATTATGATGTGGAAAACAAAACATGGATTCCCTACAATGGCACTGTACAACAAATGAAAGGGATGTAGCGCAGCTTGGTAGCGCGTTTGTTTTGGGTACAAAATGTCACGGGTTCAAATCCTGTCATCCCTACTTATCACTTCTCCTATGGACAGTAACGAGGGGTCAATTGAGATCGATTAAAATTGGACACAATCTACCATTTTATGATACTATACATACAAGATGTATTGGGGGTACAAAAAGAATCCTTTTCTTGACATCCGTATCTCCCATCATAATAAAGCGCTCTTAGTTCAGTTCGGTAGAACGTGGGTCTCCAAAACCCGATGTCGTAGGTTCAAATCCTACAGAGCGTGATTCTGTTCTTTTAATGTTGAATCACAATAAAATAACTTCACTAACTTGAACTGCAACCTGAATTTGACCTCCTGGAGATTAAGGAGGAGGTCAATTAAAAAAAAGAGATGTTACTCAATTAAAGGTCCAACTGATCGCCGCGTCTGTATTGTAAATATGCAGTTACGAATAATCC